AGGGTATTATGTCTGATTTAGGTAATAAATTGTAAATTTATTTAAGAAAATTATATTTCTAATACTAATTAATAAAAATTATTATTTATGTTATAGTTTAATAAAAATATTAAATTGCAAATTTAAAGATATTATTATATATAATTAGTATATAATTAAAAAGATAAGATTTATAAAATAATTATATTTTAAACTTTGAAGGCTTAGAGTTTTAGAGTTAACTTAAAATCTTATTTTTTATTATATAATAAGAATAATAGATGAGAAAAATAAGGCAATAAAAAGGGTTAATGCAAGTTTATTAAAGATAATTAAATTAATAGTGATTATTTTAGATTTTATTTTGTAGATGAAGAAAGAATTAATTATTATATTAATGTAAATATAAAGCATAATTAATGAACTTAGTATTATTAAAATTAGGATAATTAGTATATTTGATGATATAATAAATGTAAATAGTCTATATCATTTTATATAAAAAAATGAGAAAGGTGGAAGGCCTGATATATTAAATATAAAAATGATAAATAATAAATTAAATTTAAAGGATGCCTGAGCATAATTGAATGAGATGAAAGTTTTAAAAATATTAATAATAAAGAATAGTCTTAAAGAAATTATTGAATAGAATATAAAATATTTAAATCAAATAATATTTTTTATATAAATTAATATAATCATTCATCTAGATTGATTAATAGAAGAATAGGATATTAATATTTTAAAATTAGTTATGTTTAGTATGATATAAGGGGGTAGAATTGAACAAATAATAATGATTAAATATAAAATGATAGTATTTAGATTAATTAAAGATAATATATAAAATGGAATGATTTTTTGTAGAGTTAATAATAATAATAATAAATTTCATGGTAAGAATTTAGCAATTAATGGGAGTCATGAATGGAAAGGTGGAATACTTAATTTTATTATTAAGGCTATGATTATTAAATAAATAATAAAGTTATTTTTAAATAAAATATTATTAAAAATGATTGAAAAAATAATAATAAATGATGCTATAATTTGAATTATAAAATAAAAAAAAATTATTTTTTTGTTATTTATTGATAAATTTATAATGCAAATAAATATAAAATTATTAATTTCTAAGATTAATCAAATTATGATAAAATCTGTAAAAAATAAACTTGAGAAAGATAGGAGAAAAATATTGGGAATAATAAAATAATTTAAAAATATAATAATAAAATAGGAATTTATTTGAATAATTTAAAAAATTAATATTTATTTATTTAATTTTTATTATGTTTTAATGTATGAGGCATATAAATTTTTGAAATTTAATGAAATAGTTTAATTCTATTAAATATAAAAATTTTAAAAAAAATAAAAATAAAATTAATGAAAGTATAAAAATATACATAATTTATTCTATCAAAATAATCCTTTAAATCAGGCATATCATTTTATTATATTATATAATTATAAATAAGAGAAAAATTTCTATAGTTAGGGTATGAACCTAAAAGCTTATAAAATTAGCTTACTTATTTTTTGATTAAAAATAATTTTTTTTAATTAAATTTTAGTTTAAGTTGAAAATAATTCATTTACATTGAATGGATTTTATAAAATATAAAAAGTTTAAATTTATGATAAAAATAATTAAAATAAATAAAATAATTATATATATAAAAAAAATTTAAGGGTAAAAATTTAAAATTTAAAATAAGACTCAATGAATATAATTAAAATAAAATAGATCATTATTATAAAATTAAATATATAAAAAAAAATAAAAATTTAAATAATTTAATTTAAAGAAAAAAAAATTCCATTTATATTTTTTTTTTTTAAAAAAAAATAAATTTATAAAAAAATTTTTTTTAATAAAAATTTTTATATTGATAATAAAATATTTTAATTACATTAATTATTATATATATATATATATATATATGTGTGTGTGTGTGTGTGTGTGTGTGTGTGTGTGTAAATATATGTAAACATGTGTAAATATATGTAAATATATGTAAATATATGTAAATATATGTAAATATATGTAAATATATGTAAATATATGTAAATATATGTAAATATATGTAAATATATGTAAATATATGTAAATATATGTAAATATATGTAAATAAAAAATTTATAAAAAATTTAATTTATATTTAAAAAATTTATTTTATAAATAATAATATAAATAAGATTTAATAAGATAATTAAATAAATTTAAATAATGAATAGTTTAATATTTAATATTTATAATTATTAAAATTATATAAATAATAAGTAGTAATTTATAAAAATAATAATAAAATTAGTGCCAGCAATTGCGGTTAAACTAATGTTATAAATAAATTTTATTTTAATTAAAAATTAAATGATAAATTTAAAATAATTTTAATAAAATAGTATATTTTATATGGTGAAATATTAAAGTAATAAAATATTAAGATTAGATAAAAATGAATTTAAAAAATTAAGAAAAAAATTAGGATTAGATACCCTATTATTATAAATAAAATTAATTAATAAGAAATTAAATGTAGAATCATTAAATTTAAAAAATTTGGCGGTATTTTAAATAGTTAGAGGAACTTGTTAGTTAAATGATGATCCACGAATGGAAGGTCCTAATAAAATTTTATGTATTGTTGTATAAAAATTATTTTATGAGAATTATAATTGGAATATTTAATTTAATTTGAATTCAAATCAAAATGTAGAATTGTTAGGTTTAAATGAGTTACAGTTTAATTTAATATGGTAGTTATTTTTTTAATGAATTAATATTATAGGATTTAAAAGTAAATTTAAAAAAATTTTTAAATTGAAATATTAATTAAAATATGTACAAATTGCCCGTCATTTTCATGAATAAGTAATTGGAAAAAGTCGTAACAAAGTAAGTGTACAGGAATGTGTATTTAGATTAATGTTTAGGTAGAAGATTAGTTAAATTAGTTAAAATTTAAATTAAAAATTTTATAGTTAATTGTTAGAAGTTTATGGAGATAAAGTTTTATGGGTGAATAAAATTATAAAAAATTGATAGAATAAGTTAAATTAATAAAAATTAATTAATTTTTAAAAATTATAAAGAGTAGTATTGTATAAGAATAGGATTTAAGTATTATAAAGTAAATTTAATTTGTTGTATCTTTTGTATCAGAGATTATTAAAATAGAATTTTTTAATTTAAAAAATTTCTCGAAGTTAAAAGAGCGAATAAAGTATGATAGTTAATGTTGAATAATTATTATAAATATTTTATTAGTGAATATATTTTAGTAAGTTTTGAGGATATCTAGTTTTTTTTTATTTAAATTTAATTTAGTTTTAATTTTAAATATTATTTTTAGTGGAAATATATGGATATTAAAGAATTAAAAAAAAAAATTATGGGATAAACTATAGTTTTTTATTAAAATTATAAGAATATTAAAAATTTATAATAATATTCATGATATTTGAAATTTTTATAAAAAATTTAATAATTTATAGGGAAGGAGGTTATAAAAATTATATTATAATTTAAGAAAAAATTTAATTGTATAAAAAGATATTTATTAAAATAATAAAAATAAATTAATAATGATAATATTAGTAAAATAAAAAATTTAAAATATAATTGTAATTAAAAATTAATTTTAGTAATTAGGCAAAATATAAATTCACCTGTTTAATAAAAACATGGTTTTTTGAGTATAATTTAAGATTGTTTCTGCCCACTGAAGAGTAATTTAAATGGCTGCAGTATTTTGACTGTACAAAGGTAGCATAATCAATAGTTTTTTAAATGGAAACTGGGATGAAAGAAGTGATGAGATTTATACTGTCTTAAATTAAATAATTGAATTTATTAATTAAGTAAGAATACTTAAATGATAGTGTGGGACGAGAAGACCCTATAGAATTTTATATAAATTTATTATTTATTTAGTAGGTATTTTTAATAGATTTATATTTTATTGGGAGGATAGTTAAATTATTAGAACTTTAATAAAATTTTATAGATCATTAATTTATGAGTAGGTGAAGAATGGTTTTTAAATTTAAGTAGAATTAATTACCTTAGGGATAACAGCGTAATATTTTTAGAAAGATCTTATTAATAAAAGTGATTGCGACCTCGATGTTGAATTAAGATAAAAATTAAATGAAGAAGTTTAATATTTAAGTCTGTTCGACTTTTAAAATCTTACATGATTTGAGTTTAGATCGGCGTGAGCCAGATCGGTTTCTATCTACATTAAGTTTAAAATTATTTGTACGAAAGGACTTTAATTTTTAATTAAATTGAATGAGAGTATTAGATTACTTTGGCAGATTAGTGCATTAAATTTAGAATTTAATATAAAATATAATAATTATATATAAGTAATAATTTTTAATTATTTGTTTTATTTAATTTTGAATTTAGTAAGATTTTTAATAATTTTATTGGTAGTATTGATAGGGGTGGCATTTTTAACTTTATTAGAACGAAAGGTGTTAGGATATGTTCAATTGCGAAAGGGTCCGAATAAAGTAGGATTTATAGGTATTTTTCAGCCTTTTAGAGATGCTATTAAATTATTTAATAAAGAAGTATTTATTATTTATAAGTCTAGTTATTATTTATTTTATATTTGTCCTGTTTTATTATTTTTTTTTATAATATGTAATTGATTATTTGTACCAGTGGTTACTAATATTTATTTTTTAAATTATTCTTTATTATTAATTATTATTATTCTTACTATAATAGGATATTTATTTATACTAATAGGGTGATCATCTAATTCAGTCTACTCAATAATAGGGGCTGTGCGTTCTTTGGCACAGACGTTATCTTATGAAGTGAGATTTATTTTAATTATTTTAATGTTAATAATTTTAAGAGAAACCTATAGAATTAGAGATTTTATAAAATGACAGGTAAATATATGATATATAATTATATTATTGCCATTATTTATTGTGTTTTTTATTAGAGTATTGGCTGAATTAAATCGAAGTCCTATGGATTTTATTGAGGGGGAGTCTGAGTTAGTATCTGGATTTAATATTGAATATTTTAGTGGGAGATTTGCATTAATTTTTATAGCTGAATATGGGATGATTATTTTTTTTAGATATTTATTAGTATTAATATTTATTAGTTTTGAGGGGGCGGTATTTATGTGTATGAGGTTGAATATGATAATTTTATTAATTATTTTTATACGTGGGATATTACCTCGAATGCGGTATGATGAATTGATATATTTATGTTGAAAAATTATTTTACCTTTTATTTTAAGGTATAGGTTGTTTATTATGGGGTTTAAGTTTTTATGTATAATTATACTTTAATTATGAAAAAATTAATAGAAAATTAGAATTTCTTTTATATGTTTTCAAAACATATTCTTATACAAGATCATTAATTTTATTTTAATAAAGAATCTCAAGCATGATTAATTGGGGAGAATAAAATAAAGTATAAAAAATAAATAATAGATAATAGTTGTCTAATATATATGTATGGCGGTTCGATGGGTTGTGCTCCAGCTCATGTTAAAAGGATAAAATTATTAATAAAAATAAAATAGAAAATTTGGGTTGGTGGATAAAATGATAAAGTATTTATAGTTGAATATATTAGGGGGAGGGTGTATAGAATAATAATTGATATTAGAAGGGCAATAACTCCCCCTAGTTTATTAGGGATTGAACGAAGAATTGCATAGGCAAATAAGAAATATCATTCTGGTTGAATATGAATAGGAGTGATTATTGGATTTGCGGGAATAAAATTATCGGGGTCCCTGAAAATATAGGGATATTGGAGGGTAATAATTGTTAGAGAAAATGTTAGTATAATAAATCCAAGTAGATCTTTATAAGAAAAATAAATATGAAAGGGAATTTTATTGAGATTTCTATTTACTCCGAGGGGATTATTAGATCCTGTAGAGTGAAGAAAGTAGAGATGAATAATTACTAATATTAAAATGATAAAGGGAAGAATAAAATGAAGTGAAAAAAATCGATTTAATGTTGCATTATTAATTGAAAATCCTCCTCAAATTCATATGACTACTGTATTTCCAATATAAGGAATTGTTGATATAAGGTTGGTAATTACTGTGGCTCCTCAAAAAGATATTTGGCCTCATGGAAGTACATATCCTAGGAAGGCGGTGGCCATAGAGATAAGAAAAATAGTTACTCCAATTATTCAAGTATGAGTTAGGGCGAATGATTTATAGTATATTCCTCGTCCTATATGTGTATATATGCAAATAAAAAAAAAAGTAGCTCCATTAATGTGAATGTTATGTATTAGTCATCCGTTAGAAATATTTTGTATAATATGAATAATTCTAGAAAAAGCATAGATGATATTGGGGCAATAGTGCATAGATAGGAAAAATCCACTAATGATTTGAATTATTAGGAATAATCCTAATAAAGATCCAAAATTTCATCAGTAGGAGATATTGATTGGGGTGGGTAAATTTAAGAGCGTTGATTTTAAAAAATTTGAAATTTGGTTCATAGAAGTAAATTATGTTAATTTACGGAGTGTGGTCGATTTAACAGAACAGATTTTAATAATTGTGAATAAAGTTAATAGGAGATAAAGGATACTAATTATAGTAATATTACTATATGGATAGGAGTAAATATGAATAATATTGTTAAATAAATTAGTGTTTAGTAGGAAAGATATTAATGATTCGTTATATTCATAGTTGGGATAGTTAAAGTATTTTATTATAAAAAAAATAATAATAATATTGATAAAAAATCTGGATATTAGAGGGATGTTAATAATAAATTTAGTTTGATTATTTGAAATTAGTCTAGTAAAATATAAGAATATAATTATCATTCCTCTAATTATAATGAGAAATAATATAATTGAGTAAATAAAATTTAATGATCAAGTTGATATTAAAAAGCAAATAATTTTTCTATAGATTACAATTAAGATTAGAATAAAAATTGGATGTATATAATTAGTTATAAGTATATAAAGAATAGATAGAATAATAGTAATGAGAAAAAAATTAAGGTAATTAAATTTGATCATATTAATTAGTAATAAATGATTAATTTTTGATTAATTTTTACATTAGTTTATAATTTTTAGTTAGATTTAATTTATATTATAAATATCTTTAATTTACAAAATTAATATTTTAATTAAACTATAAATCTAGTAAAAATATAAGATTTTAGGACAAAAAATAGTTTATTGAGATAGAATATTAATTTTGGAGATTAAAGGTATAAAATTTTAATTATTTTTTTGAATTTTAAATATGATAATAGTATTTAAAAAATTTTTTATGATGTAGTGATATATACAATGATTCTTTTTTCTTCTTTTTTATTAGTGATTTTTTTATATAAATATATATTGATTTTATTATTATTTTTGGAATTATCAGTTTTGAATATTGCATTAATAATATATTTAATTTATGGAATGATAAGTTTAGATTTTTATATAATTTATTATTTAGTGTTTAGAGTTTGTGAGGGGGTTTTAGGGTTGAGTCTATTAGTTATGATTGTGCGTTATTATGGTAGGGAGTTGTATTATATGTTTAATATTAGAAAATTTTAATTATGGTAAAATTTATATTAATAATAGTATTTATTAGATTTATATTAATAAAAAATCGATTATTAATATTTTATTATAATATTTGTTATTTGATAAGATTTATAGTTATTTTTGTATATATATATAAATATGTTAAATTGAATATAATTTCTTTAAATTTTAGATGTCATTATTATTCTATTTGATTAATTATTTTAAGTTTATGAATTTTAAGTTTAATAATGATATGCTTAGATTCATTAAGAATTATTAAAATATTTATATTTTTATTATTGTTGTTTTCTTTAGTTATATTTTTTTTATCTATAGATTTAATTTTATTTTATTTAATATTTGAAATTAGGTTGATTCCAACATTTTTTTTAATTATTTATTGGGGGGTTAATTTAGAGCGGGTAAATGCGGCTTATTATTTATTATTATATATATTATTAATTTCTTTTCCATTGTTGTTATATATCTTTAAGATATATATATATGGGATAACTATGAAGTTTAGATTGATAGTGTTAGTTATGGAGATGTATGAGTTTAATTTTTGAGGGTATATAATTATTTATATAGCTTTTTTTATTAAAATACCTATGTATATTGTTCATGTATGGTTACCTAAGGCTCATGTGGAAGCTCCTGTTTATGGATCTATAATTTTAGCAGGTATTTTATTAAAAATAGGGAGGTATGGGCTAATTCGTATTTTAGAGATTTTTATTAAAAGTAGGGTTAAATATAATTATTTAATTTTTAGTGTTAGTATTATTGGGAGAGTTTTAGTAAGATTAATATGTTTAATTCAAGTTGATATAAAAAGATTAGTGGCTTATTCTTCAGTAGTTCATATGAATTTAATAATATGTAGATTAATGACATTATTTAATTTAGGATTTTTAAGAAGATATATTATGATAATTTCTCATGGGTTATGTTCTTCTGGATTATTTTATATAGTAAATTTATATTATAGGCGATCTATGAGGCGTTTATTAATTTTAAATAAGGGATTAATTGGAAAATTATCAATTTATATGTTGTGATGATTTTTGTTATGTTCTGCTAATTTTTCGTTTCCTTTCTCTATGAATTTTATTAGAGAGATTATGATATTAATGATGATTATGAATTGGGATAATTTTATAATAATTTATTTAATGTTAATTTGTTTTTTTAGGAGAGCTTATTCGTTGTATTTATTTTCTTATATTCAACATGGTGAAAATAATTATGAGCCAAATGTATTTAATTCTGGTATGGTTAAAGAATTTATAATATTAATTTTGCATTTTTTTCCTTTAATTATATTTTTATTAAATTTAATTATATTTATATAAATTTAAGTAGTTTAAGTTAGAACATTAATTTGTGGAATTAAAAGTATAATTAAAGTAAGATTATTTTAAATTATAATTAATATTTTTGTTATATTTTTTTTTATAGTAGTTAGATATGTTATATTATTAGTTTATAGGATAGTTGTATATATAAGAGATTGAAATATTATAGTAGAGTGAGTAATTATTGAATTAAATTCTATTAGTATTGAATTGATGTTATTGGTAGATTGAGTTTCTTTATTGTTTATTAGACTAGTAATGATAATTTCTAGGATAATTATTTTATATAGGTATATTTATATAATAGGTAATAAGTTCATTAAACGATTTATTTTTTTAATTATTTTGTTTGTGTTATCAATAGTATTAATAATTATTAGACCTAATATTATTAGAATTATATTTGGGTGAGATGGTTTGGGGCTGGTATCTTACTGTTTAATTATTTTTTATCAGAATTATAGATCATATAATTCTGGGATAGTAACTGTTTTATGTAATCGTGTAGGAGATGTTGGATTGATGATGTTAATTAGTTTATTAATAGTAAGAGGTAGGTGAAATTTAATATTATATAATGAAGGGGGGGGGTACTTGGGAATGTGAATATTAATTATTGCTGCTATTACTAAAAGAGCTCAAATTCCTTTTTCTAATTGACTCCCTATAGCTATAGCAGCGCCTACACCAGTCTCTGCATTGGTACATTCGTCAACATTAGTTACGGCAGGGGTTTATTTAATAATTCGGTTTAATAAATTACTGATAAATAGAGGGTTAAATAAAATTTTATTTTTTTTAGCGGTGTTTACAATATTTATATCAGGATTTATGGCTAATTTAGAAGTGGATTTAAAAAAAATTATTGCTTTATCAACTTTGAGACAGTTAGGGTTAATAATAATAATTTTAAGATTAGGATTAGAGATAGTTGCTTTTTATCATTTATTAGTTCATGCTGTTTTTAAATCAATATTATTTATATGTGCTGGGATTATTATTCATTTAATAGTAAATAATCAAGATATTCGATTATTAGGAAATTTGAAAGAAATAATTCCTTTTGTAATAATATGTTTTTTTATTGCAAATTTGGCCTTATGTGGGTTTCCTTTTATAGCGGGATTTTATTCAAAAGACTTAATTATAGAGTTAATTTATAGAGTTAAGTTAAATGCATATATTTTATTTTTTATTATAATTTCTTTAATATTTACTGTTACTTATTCTATTCGATTATTTTATTATATATTTTTTAGAAATTTAAAATTTTATAGGCATATATATTTAAAAGAAGGTAGAGTGGTTAATATTTCTATAATAATTTTAGTTATTTTAAGAATTATTGTTGGGTCTTTATTAAATTGATTATTTTTTTTTGATTATTATTTAATTTTTTTAAGTTTTGATATTAAGATATTAACTTTATTAATATGTTTAATAGGAGTTGGGGGTGTTATATTATTTAGTGTTAAATTATTATATAATAATTTAAATTTAAGATATTATTTAAGTTCAATGTGGTTTTTAAATTATTTATATATATGGAGATATACGCCTATTATTGATATTGGGGGTAAAATATTTATTATTGATAAGACTTGGATAGAGTTTAATGGAGTAGATTTATTATTTTATGTGGTTAAATATTTTAATAAAAATTTAATATTTAAAGTTTATATATATATTTTTATTTTTATATATTTATTAATAATATTATATTTAGGATTTTAGGTAATATTAGATAATAAATAAATAGTCATATTATTTTTATAATGAAAATATAATGTTTTTATTAAACTATATTTATATATAGTAAAATTAATAATAGAATTAAAAGGAAAGTTGATTTAAATAGCTTATGATAAAGTGTAATATTGAAGATATTAAGAAAATTAGTTTTTAATTTTTAGATAATTTAAATATAATTAAAATAAATTAGGCGGAAGTTAAATTAGAAATAATATGACTTATGTATATCATAAAATAATGAATTAGAAGTTCATTTAAATTATTTCTAATTAATTAGAATATACATATTCAATAAAATTATTAACAATAATTTACCTCTATTTTGGTTTTAATTAATTCTTAGTTTTTTTAGAAACAAAGTTTTAAGTCGAAATTAAATGTAAGTTATTTACTTTAAGAAAGAGTTTATAATAATTATATTATAATTATTGGGTATATATGTAAGATATACATTTGGTAGGTGTGTAATTTTTAATTGCAAATTAAATGTTATAATTGTTTAACTAATATCCTGGGAAAATTATAAATTTCAGTCAATTGAGTTTTCATTATATTCTAAGTAAAGGCCCGCAATTAGTAAGAAGAAAAAGGTAATTCTACAAATAATTATTGATAAATTAAATTTTATTGATAGAATAATGGCTAGGGGGATTAGAAGAGCAATTTCAATGTCAAAAATTAAAAAAATTAGTCTAATGAGAAAGAATTGAATTCTAAAGGGTAGATGGCTGGGGGCGATAGGATCGAACCCGCATTCAAATGGGGAGGCCTTTTCTTGATCTTTTGAAGATTTTTTTGAAATAAGGACATTAAGAATTAGAAGGAAAGAGGAAATAGTTAAAATAATAAAGAAAGTGATAATTATAATAATTATTTATATTAAATTAATTTAAATATTTTAATTGGAAGTTAAATGTAATGAATTTTATACTATATAAATAATAAAAATAAATTAAAATCCTCATCAGTAAATAGAAATATATAAAAATAATCATACTACATCGACAAAATGTCAGTATCATGCTGCAGCTTCAAATCCAAAGTGATGGGCCGAGGAGAAATGAAGTATAGATATTCGAATATAACAAAAAAATAAAAAAAGCGTTCCAATAATTACATGTAGTCCATGGAATCCTGTGGCAATAAAGAATGTAGATCCATAGATAGAATCAGCAATTGTAAATGGAGCTTCGATATACTCAATTAATTGGAGAGAGGTAAAGTAGATACCTAGGGTGATTGTTAAGAGTAGTCTTTTGATTCTTTCTATTAGGTTATTATTAAGTATGGCATGGTGGGATCAAGTAACTGTGAGTCCTGATGAGATTAAAATAATAGTATTTATTAATGGGATGTCAAATGGGTTAAATGGTTTAATTCCTAAGGGGGGCCATAATTGTCCAATTTCTATAGAGGGGGCTAATGATGAGTGAAAATATGCTCAAAAAAAAGAAAAAAAAAATAAGATTTCTGAGATAATAAATAAGATTATACCTAAACGTATCCCGTTATAAACATTTAATGTGTGGATACCCTGAAAGGTTGCTTCTCGAGTTACATCTCGTCATCATTGGTATACACATATAATAGTACCTGGGATGGTAAGTAATAGTGAGTAATTTATGTTGTGGAATCATCTAACTGTACTAATTAGGTTGTTAAAGATACTAAATGAAATAATAATAGGCCATGGTCTTACTGTTACTAAATGAAAAGGATGATTGTGTTTAGACATATATAGATTAGGAATCTCTTCTATATAAAGTTGATAAAATTGAAAATACATAGGCTTGAATTAATGAGACAGCAATTTCTAATATAAATAATAAAATTTGAGAGAATAATATAATATTTATTAATGTAAATCTAGAGATTAATTGCCCAGAAGATCCAAGAAGTGAAAGAAGAAGGTGCCCCGCAATTATATTGGCGGTTAGGCGAATCGATAATGTAATTGGACGAATAATTAACCTGATTGATTCAATAATAACTATGAATGGCATAAGTAGAGGCGGGGTGCCTTGAGGAGTTAGATGGGCTAATAGTCTATTTAAATAATTAATAACACTGTAAATTATTATACTAAGTCATAGTGATAAAGATAAAGAAAGACAAAATCTTATATGTCTTGAAGCTGTAAAAATATAGGGAAATAATCCTAGAAAGTTATTAAAAAAAATTATAATCATTAATCTAATGAAGATGATAAGGTTTGAAAAGGAGTATTCGATGAGAATCTTAAATTCATTAAAGATATAATTAATAAAAATGATTCATGCAGTTGTAATACGTGAGGGGATTAGTCAATATTGAAATGGGAATAAAAATAGACTAATAATTAGTCTTAATCAATTTATAGAAGTTAATATTGAAGTTGAGGGATCAAAAATAGAAAAGATATTTATTATCATAGTCAATTTCAATAAGTGAGTTTAGAGAATTTTTGTGAGATAGCGGGGGCGGGGTTAGGTAAATTTAAAAAATAAATAAGAATGATTATAAGGAGGTAAGTTCTTATAGTAAGTCTAATTATTATAACTCATAATATGGGTATTATTTGTGGTATAAAAGAATATTATTTTCATAATAATTTTAAATTGACAATTTAATGTTATTTTAACTAATTCTTTGTAGTCATTAAAAATAGATGTTATACTATTATAATTTGATTTAAAAAATCAATACTTTTTCAGTCATTTAATGGTGATAAAATATAATAATAATAAGTAATAGAGTTATTTATGGATTATTGTGAGTAAAGATTAATCAGTTTTTAAAATTTAAAAAATTAGTAGATTCAATTACGATAGGCATGAATCTGTGGTTAGTTCCACAAATTTCTGAACATTGGCCAAAAAATAATCCTGGGCGATTTATTATTAATATAGTTTGATTTAGACGTCCCGGAGTTGAGTCTATTTTAATACCTAGGGCAGGAACTGTTCAAGCATGGATGACATCAATTGAAGTGGTTAAGACTCGAATGGGAAAATTGTATGGAAGGACACATCGGTTGTCGACATCTAATAGGCGAAATTCATTATTTTTTAATTGATTGGTTGGAATCATGAAAGAATCAAATTCAATATTTAAAAAGTCTGAATATTCGTAGGTTCAATATCATTGATGGCCGATGGTTTTAATTGAAAGTTTATTATTATGAATTTCATCTGTTAAGTATAGAATTTTTAAAGAAGGGATGGCAATAAAGATTAAAATAAATATAGGAATAATTGTTCAAATTAATTCAATAGTATGGCCGTGGAGTAAATATCGATCAATTATTTTATTATTAAGTATTATTATTATAATAAAAAGAATTAATATAGTAATAAAAATTAAAATAATCATTGTAAAATCGTGGAAAAAGATTATTATATCATATGTTGGGGAGTTTGAGTCTTGAAATGAAATTAATCAAGTATTAATTTTTAATAAAAGTATTTTATTAACTTTATTTATGGAATTTAAGCCCATTGCACTAATCTGCCATATTAAATTGAATTTATATGACTTTAAATTGTTGGAGTTTCATTATAACTATGATTTAAGGGGGGGTATGTATTTTGTCACTCTAAAGATGCATTTAAAAAAAATATATTAATAATTTTTTTTTTTATAGAAAGTGCTTCTCAGATGATAAATATCAATAAAGTTAATCTTAATATTGAAATAAGAGATCCAATAGAGGAGATAATATTTCATGATAAAAAAGTATCCGGATAATCAGAGTATCGACGTGGTATTCCACTAAGGCCTAAAAAATGTTGGGGAAAGAAGGTTATGTTAACTCCAATAAATATAGAAAAAAATTGAATGTTAAGATAAAAATTATTAAGGGTAAATCCAGTAATTAGTGGGAATCAATGAATAAATCTTGCGATAATAGCGAATACAGCTCCTATTGAGAGAACATAATGAAAATGAGCTACTACATAGTAGGTGTCGTGTAAGACAATATCAATGGAAGAATTTGATAATATAATACCTGTAAGTCCTCCTCTAGTAAATAAAAAGATAAATCCTATGGCTCATCATAAGGTAGGATTGTAGTTTATTTTTATGCCATGGAGGGTGGATACCCATCTAAAAATTTTAATTCCTGTAGGAATGGCAATAATTATTGTAGCGGAAGTAAAATAGGCTCGAGTGTCTACGTCAAGTCCGATAGTAAATATATGATGGGCTCATACGATAAACCCTAAAAATCCGATGGCAATTATAGCATAAATTATTCCTAAAGATCCAAAAGTTTCTTTTTTTCCTCTTTCTCTTATAATAATATGGGAAATTAAACCAAATCCTGGTAAAATAAGAATATATACTTCAGGGTGACCAAAAAATCAAAATAAATGTTGGTAGAGAATTGGATCCCCCCCTCCGGCAGGATCGAAGAAAGAAGTATTTAAGTTTCGGTCTGTTAAGAGTATAGTAATTGCTCCGGCTAGTACTGGGAGGGATAATAATAATAGTACTGCAGTAATTATAATTGATCATACTAAAAGAGGAATTTTATCTATAGTAAAATTTTTATGGTGTATATTAATAATTGTAGAAATAAAATTAATAGCTCCTAAAATAGAGGATATTCCTGCGATATGTAAAGAAAAAATTGATAAATCGATAGATGCTCCTCTATGAAAAATGTTAGAGGCTAGGGGGGGGTATACAGTTCATCCTGTGCCAACTCCTGAATTAATAAATCTTCCTAAGATAAGGAGGGTAATAGAAGGTGGGAGAAGTCAAAATCTTATATTATTTATGCGGGGGTAGGCTATATCTGGGGATCCAAGTATTAATGGAACTAAAAAATTTCCAAATCCTCCGATTATAAAAGGTATAACTATAAAAAAAATTATAATAAAAGCGTGTCTTGTAACCAAGGAGTTATAAATTTGATCATTATTAATTAATGAGTTGCATGAGCCTAATTCTAAACGAATAATTATTCTTATGGAAGAACCAATTATTCCTGCTCAAATTGCAAAAATAAAATATAGGATTCCAATATCTTTATGGTTGGTTGAGTATAATCATTTATTCAT